GGTTTAAAAATTATATTTATATGGGAATTGGTGAACAGAGTAATATGTAAGTATTATTAGTATTATGATGTTTAATATGATTGTTTGTTTATAGTATTTAATTGAGATTTTTATTAAATTTCAATCTACTGAGAAAGAAGTTAATAAAATTTTAAGTAAATAAGAATACAAAAATAGATTCAAGAAAAAGGATATTTGTTTAAATGCTTGTTTTTGATTTGGATCTACTATGGAATTTCTGTTTTAACTCTTTTTTTGTCTATCGAGCATTAAGCCCGACTATGGCAGATAGTAGTTATGTAAAGCGAGAATATTGACTAATAAGTCCAGCTACAATTGAGTTGAATGGAACGAGGCCTCTGACGGCCAATGGTGAGTCCCTGCATCCCCCAAAAATAAAAACCACTAAAGGCATGACAGTGCAGTTATGTTGGGTCACGGGCTAGAATGGAACTAATCCATCGTGATGTCTTATTTAAGGGGAACGAGTGGGCGATTATGCAGTTTATGGCCCTGAGGTAGGAACCAGATGCCAGATAAAGTTCATTATTAGCTACCCCCAAGTTAATATGGGATCAGAGCAAGAAGAGGGACACGTAGTGGGCGAGTAGATGGTTTCACGGAGGATGGTAGATTATGAGACCAAAATTGGTAGGGGATAGTCATTTGGATCAAGAAGGATTTATGACTGAATGTGGTATGTACCGCCAGTGATAGTAATGTGCTATGTACTATGAACAATAATTATTGGTGTATCACGGTCGTGTTGATAAACATTAAATGTGAGGTCACAAGTGACTGTATTATGTACTATGTTAGTATTATGAACGTGCTTATATGCATGGTGGGTGTATATTTAATGTTGATTAAACATATAATGTCCTAAGTACATGATTAATAATGTCTTAATGTGGGAAAGCATAAAATGCACGATTTACATAGGGAATGGATCATTGAATAAAAGTTGATAGTAACATAGAAGTTAAAATTTAAGCAATTGGTCGAGTGCAGGGAATAGTTTAAGTGAGAATATCAGCTTTGGGAGTTGAAGGTGGAAGGCTCAATTTCTTCCCTGAAATTGCTCTAAGAAGTTTATACTTCATTTTTGGTTTACAAGACCAAGGTAATATTTATACTATTAGGGCTCTTCATTTGAGAAGTTTGTTTTCGATTAGGCTAACGATTGGTAAGATTAGAAGAATAATAGTAAAGTATAAGATTGATGCCAGTTGACCAATAATAATAAATGGGTGTTCAACAGGTTGTCCTCCGATTCAGGTTAATGTGAATAGGTCTGCTACTAGGATTCAGAATATGCATTGACTTAGTGGTCGAAATATTATGCTGCGTTGTTTAGATAAGTGAAGTAGTGGAAAAAGTATCAAAATGAGAATAGAGAAAACTAGAGCTAAGACACCTCCTAATTTGTTAGGGATAGATCGGAGGATAGCGTAGGCAAATAGGAAATATCATTCTGGTTTAATGTGGGGTGGAGTGCTTAGGGGGTTTGCGGGTATATAATTATCAGGGTCTCCTAAAAGGTCAGGTGAGAATAGAACTAATGTTATTAGGGCTAGGATAAGAAGGAGAATTCCGAGGATATCTTTGATAGTATAGTATGGATGGAAGGGGATTTTGTCTGAATCAGAGATGAGACCTGAGGGGTTATTTGATCCGGTTTCATGAAGGAAAAGAAGGTGGACTATAGCTAAAGCTGTGATAATAAATGGAAGGATAAAGTGGAACGCGAAAAATCGTGTTAGGGTAGCCTTATCTACTGAGAAACCACCTCAGATTCATTCTACTAAGGTTGTTCCAATATATGGGATGGCAGATAAAAGATTAGTAATTACGGTTGCTCCTCAGAATGATATTTGGCCTCAGGGAAGGACATAGCCTATAAAGGCTGTGGCTATTACTGCGAAAAGGAGGATAATTCCAATGTTCCATGTTTCAAAATAATTATATGAACCATAGTATAGTCCTCGGCCTACATGTAGGAAGAGACAAATAAAGAATATAGATGCACCGTTGGCGTGTATATAGCGAATAAGTCAGCCATAATTTACGTCTCGGCAGATATGAGTAACTGACGAAAAGGCTGTTATGGTATCAGGTGTATAGTGTATTGCTAGAAATAATCCAGTAAGGATTTGAATCACTAGGCAGAGGCCCAGTAGGGATCCGAAGTTTCATCATGCAGAAATATTAGAGGGTGTTGGTAAGTCAATAAAAGAGTGGTTAATGATTTTGATTAAAGGGTGGGTTTTACGGGTGTTTGTCATTAGGGTTTTTATAGTTGAATAACAACGATGATTTTTCATGTCATTAGTCATGGTTAAATTCCATGTAAAAATAATGACATATATAATATACTTGTTAAGTATGCTTTTTGTTTTAGGTTTTGTAGGATTTTCTTCAAAGCCTTCTCCTATTTATGGGGGTTTGGGGTTGATTATTAGTGGGGGAATTGGGTGTGCTGTAATGTTACATTTTGGAGGGTCTTTTTTAGGTTTAATGATATTTTTAATTTATTTGGGAGGGATATTAGTAGTATTTGGTTATACTACTGCTATAGCAACGGAGGAATATCCGGAAACGTGGGGATCAAATGTGGTTATTTGGGGGGTATTGTTGTTGGGATTTTTAGTAGAATTTTTAGTTGTTATGTTTATAGTTTTGTTTAATGAAATAGAGACTATAATTGAGTTTAAGGGCTCGGAAAATTGAATAGTGTTTGAGGAAAATGAATTAGGACTGATTCGCGAGGATTCGATAGGGGTAGCGGCTATATATAATTATGGAAGTTGATTAATGGTTTTGGCTGGTTGATCATTATTTGTAAGTATCTTTATTGTGATTGAGATTACGCGTGGAAATAGAGTACAGTTATAGTTGCTAGAAGTGTTGAGGTCAGAAATGATAAGAAATATAATTTGATAAGGCCTTTTTGGTTGGAGATTATAGAGGAGGCTGTTGAGTGAAAATTGGTAGTAAATTTGGGAACGGTTTTTTCTAGTCAAATTAAGTCTAATAGGGCTGATGAAAGTTTTTGGCTTATAATAAGATTAAGGTGAGGATTGAATCGGTGGATGATGGTAGGAAAATAGCCTAGGAGGGTTGAAAAATTTGTTGTGTTTGAGTATATTTTGGTTTTGAGATAGAGAGTTATTAAGTTTAGTTCTATAGCAATAACAAGTCCTAAAATAGTTACTAATAGTGCTGTAAGTTTTAAATAAGTAGGTATGGTTAGAATTGGGATGTTTATAGGTGGGATGTTATATGAAAGGATAAAACCTGCGAAAATGCTTCCAATAAGGAGGCGTTTGATTGAATTAATTAAATAGGGATTATTTTCATTAATTGAAGTTAGTGAAGAAAATCGGGGTTGTCCTATTAGGACATAAAAAATAATTCGTATACTGTAAATAGCGGTTAGGGAAGTGGCGATAAGAGTAATAGTTAGGGCTCAGGCGTTGGCATATGATGTGTTTATAGATTCAATAATCAAGTCTTTAGAGTAGAATCCGGTTAAAAAGGGGGTTCCTGTTAGTGCTAGACTGCCAATGATAAGCGAAGATGAAGTAAAAGGGAGGGCTTTAAATAAACCTCCTATTTTTCGAATGTCTTGTTCGTTGTCTAAGTTATGAATGATTGATCCTGAACATATAAAAAGTATAGCTTTAAAGAATGCATGTGTACAAATGTGAAGGAAGGCTAGATGGGGTTGATTAATCCCAATAGTTACTATTATCAGTCCTAGTTGGCTTGAAGTAGAAAATGCAATGATCTTTTTAATATCATTTTGGGTGAGAGCGCAGATAGCAGTAAATAAGGTGGTAATAGCTCCTAAGCAGAGAGTGAGTGTTTGAATAGTTTTATTATGTTCTATTAGTGGATGAAAGCGAATGAGGAGAAAAATTCCTGCTACCACTATTGTGCTGGAGTGAAGTAGGGCTGATACAGGGGTTGGGCCTTCTATAGCGGAGGGTAATCAAGGATGGAGGCCGAATTGAGCAGATTTTCCTGTGGCGGCTAAGAGTAGGCCTGATAGGGGGAGAAGAGATACATCTATTATGAAAAGTTGTTGTAGTTCTCATGAGTTTGAATTAAGTAAAAACCATGCTATGGCTAGGACAAATCCAATATCTCCAATTCGGTTGTATAAAATAGCTTGGAGGGCTGCTGTATTAGCATCTGTTCGGCCATACCATCAGCCAATTAATAAGAAAGATATAATACCTACTCCTTCTCAGCCGATAAATAGTTGAAATAGATTGTTGGATGTGACTAAGATTATTATAGTGATAAGGAATAAGAGGAGGTATTTGAAAAAACGATTGATAAATGGATCGGAGTGTATATATCATTCTGAAAATTCTATAATTGATCATGTAACAAATAATGCTACAGGGATAAATAATATAGAGAAATAGTCTAGTTTAAAACTTATGGAAAGGGTAAATGTTTGGATAGTCATTCAGTGTCAGTTTGAGATAACTGTTTCATAGTTTGAGTTGATAAATATTAGTGTTGGTACGATGCAGAATCCTAATGCACAGATAATGGAGGTTTTTACGTAGTTTGGATAATTAATATCTTTATGGTAGTCAGTTATTGTGAGAAAAATAGGGAATGAGAGGGTAACAAGTGATGTAAGGATAAGTGAAGAGAATATATTTATTACTTTTATTTGGAGTTGCACCAATTTTTTGGTTCCTAAGACCAATGGATTACTACTATCCTATAAAAGTTAAGAAAGCCGTGTATGTAAACACGGAAGCATGAATTAGCAGTTCTTGCATGCTTTCTTGGTAAATAAGAGATTACGATTCTCTATTGTTAGATTCACAATCTAAGGTTTTAGTTAAACTATATTTACAGTATAAGTGACCCAGAATGATGGTAGGGTTTGTTGAAAGAATGGCGAGAGGAAAAAGATGAAGAAATATAAGTGTATTTTCTCGTGTGAAAGAAGGATTAATGTTTAATGTGTGGTATGTAAATTTTCCTCGTTGTGTGATAATTAGTATATATAGTGAGTAGAGGGCTGTAATTAATATATTTAGTCCGGTTAGGATAATTGTAGCGTTTGATCAAGTAAATGATGCTATAATAATGAATAGTTCACCAATTAGGTTAATAGAAGGTGGAAGAGCTAGATTGGTCAGTGTAGCTAGGACTCATCATGTCGCTATGAGGGGAAGAATAGATTGTAAGCCTCGGGCTAGTGTTATAGTTCGGCTGTGAATTCGTTCATAGTTAGTATTTGCTAGACAAAATAGTATAGAGGATGTCAATCCGTGTGCGATTATTAGTGCGGTAGCTCCTATAAAGCTTCAAGGAGTTTGAATTATAATCGCAACAATTACTAATGCTATATGACTTACTGAAGAATAAGCGATGAGAGATTTTAGATCTGTTTGTCGTAAGCAAATTGAGCTTGTTATGATTATGCCTCATAGTGATAATATAATAAAAGGGTATGCTATATTGCATGTAATAGGGTGTAATAGAGTTGAAATTCGAATTATTCCATATCCACCAAGTTTTAGTAGAATAGCGGCTAAGACTATGGAGCCAGCAATAGGAGCTTCAACATGGGCTTTTGGTAGTCAGAGATGAAGGCCGTATAGGGGCATTTTAATTATAAAAGCTATAATGCATGCTAGTCATATAATGTCATTTGTTCAGGTTATAGGAAGATTGGATGGTTGATATATTGAAATAATAAAACTTAATGACCCTGTAGAATTTTGAATGAAGATTAATGCTACTAATAAGGGTAAAGAACCTACGAGGGTATAAAATAGAAAGTATAGTCCTGCATTTAAACGTTCAGCTTGATTACCTCATCGGGTAATAATAATCAATGTTGGGATTAGAGTGGCTTCAAATAGAATGTAAAATATAATTAACTCGGTAGCAGAGAAGGTTATAATTAAGAACGATTGAAGTGAGATTAGTATAAGAATATATAGTTTTTTTCGGATTAATGGTTCTTGGGTCAGGTGACTTTGACTTGCTATAATTATAAGAGGTAGGAGTCATGCTGTTAAAATTAGTAAAGGAGAGGATAAAGGATCGGTGAAAAAGGCTAATGAAAAAATTAGGTCTATATTTGTGGAACGACTTAATGTAAGGAGAACAATTAGACTAATTACTAAACTATGAATTGAGGGGTTAATTCAGATTATTGAAGGTTTTGAGAATCATATAAGAGGAGCAAGTAGAATTGTAGGAATAATAATTTTTAGCATTGGAGAATATTTAAGTTTTGGACGTAGTCTAGTCCGTATGTGTTAGATACTATTACGAGAAGGGCTAGACCCACGGCTGCTTCACATGCGGCAAATACTAGTAGGGTAATAGGGATTATAAATGATAAGGAGAAGTGAAAGTTTATAGTTAGGAGCGAGCATAAGACAAATATTGATAGTATTATACCTTCTAAGCATAGAAGTGATGATATTAGGTGGGATCGGTAAATGAATATCCCTAATAAGGATACAGAGTAAGCTAGAATAATGTTGAGGACGATAATAGGCATTTTGATAATTATGGAAGCCCATAGTTTAGTGAGTCGAAATCACTTGTTTTATTTTAAACTAATTATCATATTCAATTCATTCTAAGCCTTTTTGAATTCATTCGTAGGCTAATCCGAGGGTAAGAATTGAGATCAGGAGTAGAGCTATAGCTAATATAAGATTGAGGTTATTTGTTTGGGAGGCTCAGGGAAGGGGAAGAAGAAGAGCAATTTCTAAATCAAATAGAAGAAATGTGATTGCAACGAGAAAAAATTTTATTGAGAACGGTAAGCGAGCAGATCCTATAGGATCAAAGCCACATTCATAAGGGCTTGCTTTTTCAGCATATACATTTAGTTGAGGTAACCAAAATGCTACGGAGATTAATAGTAAGGCGATGAAAGAGTTTATAAGGAGAGATACTGTAAGGTTTATTATTCTCTTCTGGATTAATTCCAGAACTAATTGATTGGAAGTCAATTGTACTAATTAATACTAAGAGAATATGATCCTCATCAATAGATAGATACATAGAGGAATAGTCATACGACGTCTACGAAATGTCAGTATCATGCGGCGGCTTCAAATCCAAAATGATGATTTGATGTAAAGTGGAAGTTTAGTTGACGAATAAGGCATACTAAAAGGAAAGTTGATCCAATGATAACGTGAAAACCATGGAATCCTGTGGCTATAAAAAATGTTGAGCCGTACACCCCATCTGAAATTGTAAAGGATGTCTCTAAATATTCAGAAGCTTGGAGAAGGGTGAAATAAAGTCCTAAAGCAATTGTAATAGATAGTGCTTGGATTATATGTTTTCGATCTCCTTCTATTAGGCTATGGTGAGCTCAGGTAATTGATACTCCTGAAGCTAGAAGGACGGAGGTATTTAATAGTGGTACTTCTAAGGGGTTAAGTGGATTGATTCCTACTGGAGGTCAGCAACTGCCAAGTTCAGGAGTTGGGGCTAAGCTAGAGTGATAAAATGCTCAGAAAAATCCGGCAAAGAAGAATACTTCTGAAATAATAAATAGTAATATACCATATCGTAAACCTTTTTGGACAATTGATGTATGATGACCTTGAAATGTGCCTTCTCGTACAATGTCTCGTCATCATTGATATATTGTTAGGGTATTGGCTGTTAGGCCTAGTATAAGGAGGAGAAGAGAATTAAAGTGAAATCATATTACTAAGCCGGATGTTAGGAGTAAGGCAGAGAGGGCTCCTGTTAAGGGTCAGGGACTGGGATTAACTATATGATAGGCATGGGTTTGGTGGGTCATTAGGTGTTATCATGTAAATATAGGCTTACTAAGAGGGTGAAGACATAAGCTTGAATCAATGCAACTGCAAATTCGAGTATTGTTAGTAACACAAGGATGATGAAAGTTAAAATAGCTGTGGGAGGGCTGATAGATATTAATACAAGGGTTGCTCCTCCAATTAAGTGTATAAGAAGATGGCCAGCTGTAATGTTGGCTGTAAGTCGTACAGCTAATGCTATAGGTTGAATAAATAGGCTAATTGTTTCGATGATAATAAGTATAGGAATAAGTGGAATTGGGGTTCCTTGTGGGAGGAAATGAGCTAATGATGCTTTGGTTTTATGTCGAAATCCTGTAATTACTGCTCCTGCTCATAGGGGAATGGCTATTCCTAAATTTATTGATAGTTGAGTTGTTGGTGTAAAAGAGTGGGGTAATAAGCCTAGAAGATTAGTTGAACCAATGAATATAATTAGTGAGATTAGCATTAGAGATCAGGTACGTCCTTTTGGGTTGTGTATGGTCATTATTTGTTTTAATACAAGTTGAATAAGTCATTGTTGGGCCGATACAAGGCGGTTGTTTACTAGTCGAGAAGGTGAAGGGAAAAGTAGATTAGGAAATATAATAATTAAAAGAACAATAGGAAGACCTATTAATGTAGGGGTAATGAAAGAGGCAAATAGATTTTCGTTCATTTTTCTTCTCAAGGGGATTTATGTTCTATTAGTTTAGTACTTTTAGAGGAAGGATTAGGTGGATAAGAATGATATGAGATTTTAAGTTGAAATAAAAAGAAAAGAGTAAAAATTATTGATAAAATTGTAATAAATCATGTAGATGTATCTAGTTGGGGCATTTCATTATGAGAAGAATTAACTCCTAATCTTCAACTTAAAAGGTTGATGCTATTATAGCTTCATAATGAATTTATAGTATTGATGAAGATCAGTTTTCAAAGTGTTTTAATGGAACTAACTCAAGAACAATTGGTATAAAGCTATGATTAGATCCACAAATTTCGGAGCACTGTCCGTAGTAAAGTCCAGGTCGTGTTGATGTAAGTGTAGCTTGATTAAGTCGGCCCGGAATTGCATCTGTTTTTAGTCCGAGGGATGGGACTGCTCAGGAGTGAAGTACGTCTTCAGATGAGATTAACATACGTACAGGTAATTCTATTGGAAGTACAACTCGATTATCGACTTCTAGAAGTCGTAGGTCTCCTGGGGCTAAGTCTGAAGTTGGGATTATGTAAGAGTCAAAATTAAGGTCTTCATAATCTGTATACTCGTAACTTCAATATCATTGATGACCTATTGTTTTAACTGTTAAGGATGGATCATTAATTTCGTCTATTATATATAAAATACGTAGAGAGGGAAGAGCAATTAGAATAAGAATGATAGCGGGAAGAATGGTTCAAATAGTTTCTACCTCTTGAGCATCTATAGTGCTTGTATGAGTTAATTTTGTAGTTAGTATTAATGAAATAATATAAAGAACTAAAGAGCTAATTAAGAAGACAATTATAAGAGTGTGGTCATGAAAGTGTAAAAGTTCTTCTATAATGGGAGATGTAGCGTCTTGAAATCCTAATTCAAGTGGATATGCCATAGAGATATATAGGGATTTAACCTATAAGTTAACTTTGACAAAGTTATGTAATTATTTTACTAATACCTCATGAAGAAAGTCATAATGGTTATGGGGCTAGCTTGAAACTAGTTTTAGGAGGTTCGATTCCTCCCTTTCTTGATTTTAGGCTTTAATAAAAGTAGGTTCTTCAAATGTGTGGTAGGGTGGAGGGCACCCATGAAGTCATTCTAAGTTAGTTGATGTTAGTTCTACAGTAAGAACTTCTCGTTTTGAAGCAAATGCTTCTCAGATCATAAAGATTATAATTATAACAGCTGTAAGGGAAATAAATGAACCTATTGAGGATACAGTATTTCATGCTGTGTATGCATCTGGGTAATCAGAGTATCGACGTGGTATACCTGATAATCCTAAGAAGTGTTGAGGAAAAAAAGTTAAATTTACCCCGACAAATATTACAGTAAAATGAATTTTAGCTCATAGGTCATTTAGTGTATAACCAGAGAAAAGAGGGAATCAGTGAACAAATCCTCCTATAATGGCGAATACAGCTCCTATAGATAACACATAGTGGAAATGGGCTACTACATAATATGTGTCGTGTAAAACAATGTCTAGTGAAGAATTAGCTAAAACAATTCCTGTTAAACCTCCTACAGTAAATAGAAAAATAAAGCCTAGTGCTCATAGTATTGCTGGTGATCATTTAATATTTCCTCCATGTAGGGTTGCTAGTCAGCTAAAAACTTTAACTCCTGTGGGAATGGCAATGATTATGGTTGCAGATGTAAAGTAGGCTCGAGTATCTACGTCCATTCCAACGGTAAACATATGATGGGCTCATACAATAAACCCAAGGAAGCCAATGGATATTATAGCTCATACTATTCCTATATAACCGAATGGTTCTTTTTTTCCTGAGTAGTATGTTACGATATGAGAAATTATACCGAATCCTGGGAGGATAAGAATATAAACTTCAGGATGTCCAAAAAATCAGAATAAGTGTTGATAGAGAATAGGATCTCCACCTCCAGCAGGATCAAAAAATGTAGTGTTAAGATTTCGATCTGTAAGCAGTATAGTAATTCCTGCTGCAAGAACTGGAAGAGACAGAAGTAATAGAACTGCTGTAATTATTACTGATCATACGAACAGAGGTGTTTGATATTGAGATATAGCAGGTGGTTTTATGTTAATAATTGTTGTAATAAAGTTGATTGCACCTAGAATTGATGATACTCCTGCTAAATGAAGGGAGAAGATGGTTAGGTCAACTGAAGCTCCTGCATGGGCAAGATTCCCAGCTAAAGGGGGATATACAGTTCAACCAGTTCCTGCACCCGCTTCAACTATAGAAGAGGCCAGTAAAAGAAGAAAAGAAGGAGGAAGAAGTCAAAAGCTTATATTATTCATACGTGGAAATGCTATATCGGGGGCTCCGATTATTAAGGGTACTAATCAGTTTCCAAACCCACCAATTATAATTGGTATAACTATAAAGAAAATTATGACAAATGCATGAGCTGTGACAATAACATTATAAATTTGGTCATCACCTATTAGAGCTCCAGGTTGTCCTAGTTCAGCTCGAATTAATAGGCTAAGTGCAGTTCCTACTATTCCAGCTCAGGCACCAAATAGAAGGTAAAGTGTACCAATATCTTTGTGATTAGTTGAGAAGAATCAACGATTGATGAACATAGGTAGGTGGTAAAATGGCTGAGTAAGCATTAGACTGTAAATCTAAAGACAGAGGTTGAATCCTCTTTTTACCAAGTCCTGAGGTGAATAGTCATATTGAATTGCAAATTCAAAGGAGCAGCTTCAACTCTGCCGGGGCTTCTCCCGCCTTTTTTACTTACGGCGGGAGAAGTAGATTGAAGCCAGTTGAGTAAGGCGTTTAGCTGTTAACTAAGATTTTATGGGTTTAAATCCCATCAGTCTAGGTGAAGGGCTTAGCTTAATTAAAGTGATTGGTTTGCATTCAATTGATGTAAGATAAAATCTTGCAGTCCTTAGTACAGGAATTAAGTATTAGATACTTGCTTAGGACTTTGAAGGTCCTTGGTCTAAATTAGCCTAAATTCCTAGTTCAGGAATGAGAGGAGGGGAAATAGTGGAAGAGAGAGGGTGGAAATAATAATAAGAGTGGGTAGTAGTGGTGTAATTATTATGTTTTCGAATTGTCATTTTATTTTAGTATTGTTAGATGATGGGAATAAAGTTAAAGATGTTGAGTAAATAAGTCGTGTGTAGAAATATAAATTTAGAAGTGCTAGTATTGCTATTAGTGTGGGGAGGATAATGTTGTTGTTTGAAATAAGTTCTTTAAGGATAACTCACTTTGGTGTAAATCCTGTTAAGGGGGGTAACCCTCCTAGTGATATTAGTACAATTAAAATTATAGGTGCTAAGAGAGGGGATTTGTTTCATAAGTTAGATATGGATAGGATGGAAGTTTTTTTGTATAAAAGTAGAAGTATAAATATGCTAATAGTAAGTATAATGTAAATAATTAGGTTAAATATTGTTAAAGTTGGATTATATGTAATGATTGCTATTATTCATCCTATATGGGCGATTGATGAATATGCTAGAATTTTTCGTAGTTGAGTTTGGTTAAGTCCTCCTCAGCCTCCTAATATGATTGATAGGAGTCCTATAAATAATATGAGGGTAGAATTTATAGAAGATGCGATTTGATATGCAATGGAGATTGGGGCAATTTTTTGTCATGTTAGCATAATTAGGCCTGATATAAGTGGGATTCCTTGGGTAACTTCTGGGACTCATAAATGAAATGGAGCAAGTCCTACTTTTATTGAAAGTGCGATTGTAAATATGAATGATGAGGTTTGATTGTATGGGTTGGATAGGGTTCATTGGCCTGAGTCTATAAAGTTGATTATTGTACCTATTATTAGAATTATTGATGCAGTAGCTTGAATAAGAAAGTATTTACACGCAGCTTCCGTAGATCGAGGATTTCCTTTGTTAATTAGGACAGGGATAATAGCTAATATACTTATTTCTAGGCCTACTCAAGTTATAAGTCAATGTGAACTGAAAAGTGTAATTATAGTTCCGGAAAAGAGAGTAAGGTAGATTGTGGAGGAAGTTAAGGGGTTAATTAGTACGGGAAGGATATAAACCAACATTTTCGGGGTATGGGCCCGATAGCTTATTTAGCTGACCTTACTATTTGTTTAGGACATGGTGTAATAGGTAGCACGAAGAATTTTGGATTCTTAGGATTAGGTTCAATCCCTATAGTTCTAGAAATAAGAGGATTATAAACCTCTATAATTTACTCTATCAAAGTAACTCTTTTATCAGACATATTTCTTAGATTTGGGGTGGTACACATGCAGTTATAATTGGAAGAGAAATATGTCATATACATAGGGCTAGAGTTAGAGGTAGAAAGTTTTTTCATAAAAGATGTATGAGCTGATCATAGCGAAATCGAGGGTAAGATGCTCGAATTCATAGAAAAGTAGAAGTTAAAATAAGAGTTTTTAAAGTAAAGTTTAATGTGAAGGTTTCAGGGGAAATTGGATTGAGTAATGCTCCTATAAAAAGGGTTACTGTTAGTGCGTTTATTATAATAATATTAGTATATTCAGCTATAAAGAATAGGGCAAAGGGACCGGCTGCATATTCAACATTAAATCCTGATACAAGTTCTGATTCTCCTTCTGTTAGGTCAAATGGAGCTCGGTTAGTTTCTGCTAGTGTTGAAATAAATCATATTATTGCTAAGGGTCATGTTGGAAATAGGAGTCATGAAAATTGTTGGGTAGTGATTAGTGTAGATAGAGTGAAGGATCCATTTATTAGAAGTACTGAGAGGAGAATAATTGCTAGTGTTACTTCATATGAAATGGTTTGTGCTACGGCTCGTAGAGCTCCAATTAGGGCGTATTTGGAGTTGGAAGCTCATCCGGATCATAAAATTGCATATACGGCTAAACTTGAGGTGGCTAAGATAAATAGGACTCCTATGTTTATATTAATAAGGGGTATTGGTATAGGTAGGGGAATTCATATAGTAAATGCTAGTGTTAGGGCTAGGGTTGGAGCGATAATAAATAATGTAATTGATGATGTAAGGGGTTTTATGGGTTCTTTAATAAATAGCTTTATTGCGTCGGCGAATGGTTGAAGTAAGCCATAGGGTCCAACAACATTAGGGCCTTTGCGGAGTTGTATGTATCCTAATATTTTTCGTTCAATTAAGGTGAGAAAGGCTATAGCTACTAAGATTGGGATGATTAAAAGTAGAAGGTTAACTATAAACATTAATGTTAAGAAGAGGAGTTGAACCTCTGGAATAAAGTTTTAAGTCTTACGCAATTACCGGGCTCTGCCATCTTAACAAACCCTGTTCTAGGGTGGGTTATTTAAAATATTTTATTGGATTAAGATAATTCCATCCATTGACTTAAGGCATAAGTGTTTAATTGGCCTTATTTCTCTTGTCCTTTCGTACTGGGAGAAATATAATAATAGATAGAAACCGACCTGGATTTCTCCGGTCTGAACTCAGATCACGTAGGACTTTAATCGTTGAACAAACGAACCATTAATAGCGGTTACACCATTTGGATGTCCTGATCCAACATCGAGGTCGTAAACCCTAACTGTCGATATGGACTCTTGAGTAGGATTGCGCTGTTATCCCTAGGGTAACTTGTTCCGTTGATCAATGACTTGGGTCAATTAATGAATGGTAATTTCGACATGTTGTGTCTAGATTATTATTATTCGGAGGTTTGTTTGTACTCCGAGGTCACCCCAACCAAAATTTTTAGTCTGTAATCAATAGTTTTAGTTCCTTGGATAGTATTAAGTTTGTGAGACTATAAGATTAAAGCTCCATAGGGTCTTCTCGTCTTATTATAAAATTCCCGCCTCTTCACGGGAAGGTCAATTTCACTGATTAAAAGTAAGAGACAGTTAAACCTTCGTTAAGCCATTCATACTAGTCCTTATTTAAAGAACAAGTGATTATGCTACCTTTGCACGGTCAGGATACCGCGGCCGTTAAACGTGTGTCACTGGGCAGGCAGTGCCTCTAATACTATTTATGCTAGAGGTGATGTTTTTGGTAAACAGGCGAGGTTAGTGTTTGCCGAGTTCCTTTTACTTTGTTTAATCTTTCCCTTGTGCATTCCAGTGTCGGGTTAACAATGTTGATAATAATGGTTTTGTAAGTTTATTAAATATTATGAAATTGTTAACTATCAGTGAATTATTCGATCTGATATAAACTTATGCAGGGAGAATAGTTTCTTGTTACTTATTTTAACATAATTTCTTCTATTATAAAATAGATTAGTCCAGTCTTGATTTAGGAGGTTATGGAAGAGTTTGGTATTAAGTTCTGTTTTTAGATTAAGCTTTAACGCTTTTTTAATTGATGGCTGCTTTTAGGCCAACTATGGAAATTAATGTAGTTACTCTCTAATAAAGGTTTATTCCTTAACTCTAAAGAGCTGTCCCTCTTTAGAATAACATTAAAATTTACATTTGGCTTATTTATGCATTAGGTAAATTTAAAGTAGAACTAAAATTCTAGTCTGGACAACCAGCTATCACCAGGCTCGATAGGCTTTTCACCTCTACTTATAAGTCTTTCCACTATTTTGCGACATAGACGGATAGGCTCTTATTGGCTGCTCATAAGTAGCTCGTCTGGTTTCGGGGTGTTTGGCTTAAATTCTTTTTGTCAAGTATTTTCTGGTTAAATCATTATGCAAAAGGTAAAAGAGTTAGTCTTTGCTTTTTAGTACTATGAATTTATTCTTTCATCTTTCCCTTACGGTACTCTTTCTATAGCTTCTAATATAAATTTCTATCTCCTATACTTTATTTAGGTGAATGTTTTATTTGTTAAGTAAATTTGTATTTGGAAGGGGGAAAAAAGTTGAGCTAGCATTAGTTCAAAATGTCCATAGTAAATGAAATCTCTCGGGTGTAAGCCGAGTGCTTTATTAATAAGCTACATTTTGATTTTTTCCAAACACACTTTCCAGTATGTTTACCTTGTTACGACTTGTCTCTTCTTATATTCATATTTGATTAAATGAATTATTTATAGTATTGTATTAGGTATATTTGAAGAGGGTGACGGGCGGTGTGTGCGTGCTCTATTGCCCTATTCAGTTAAGCTCTCTATTCTTAACTTACTACTAAATCCGCCTTATGCTTTAGATTTCATAAAAGCTATCGTGGATATTTGTTCTAGGAAGGTAGAAAATGTAGCCCATTTCTTCCCACCTTATAGGCTACACCTTGACCTAACGTATTAATGTAAAATTTTCTTGCTTACTGTAGGACCTTTTTAGGGTTTGCTGCAGATGGCGGTATATAGGCTGATATTTGCTAAAGGTGGTGAGGTGGATCGGGGTTTATCGATTATAGAACAGGCTCCTCTAGTGGGATTTAAAGCACCGCCAAGTCCTTTGAGTTTTAGGCTATTGCTAGTAGTACTCTGGCGAACATTCTTGTTTATTAAATGTTTGTGTTTAGGGCTAAGCATAGTGGGGTATCTAATCCCAGTTTGGGTCTTAGCTATCGTGAGTTCAGAAGATTTAAGATTACTTTCGTGTTTGATTTTCATTGTGACCAAGACTTTTTACAGTTTAGTATTATTTTAATCTTATTTTATTAGTCTCTTAATCACGCTTTACGCCGTACTTCATTAACTAGGGTTAATCGTATGACCGCGGTGGCTGGCACGAAATTTACCAACCCTTTTTAGCTTAACTTAGTCAAACTTTCGTTTATAGGCTTAATTTTAATTACTGCTGTATCCCGTGGGGGTGTGGTAGAGCAAGGCGTTGTGAGCTACTGAGACTAGTGAACTTGATGCCTGCACCTTTTGATCAGTTAATAGATATAGAGGGCATTCTCACTGGAGCGGGGATTCTTGCATGTATAAGTTAGCTAAAAGCTAATGGAAAGGCTAGGACCAAACCTATCTGTTTATGGGGTGAAAATACCCATCTAAGCATTTTCAGTGCTTTGCTTTAATTAAGTTAAGCTACATTAACATATGA